TTTATCGCACCCATTTTCATTTTACATCACATTATCGGAACAAAAATATCGTATCCATCCATATAGATTAGATGGAAATATTTGATACATGAGACTACGATCTAATATCTAGAAGTCTCTAAGATATAAATAATACGATATAAATTGATCTTGTCTTATGTTCTAGAATAAAAATAGAATAAAAATAATTAAAACATCTCTTATCTTGTGACTTGGAATAAACCCTTTTCTGTAAAGGAAGGGAATAGCAATTTATTCCTATAAAACGGAACATCTAGGAACAAGAAAAGATTTAATCGGCAATATCGACAGATTACCGCGTAGTCCAAAGAAATATGAAAACGAAAAAAAAAAAAGCTCCACTGTTCAAATTTTTAATTTTAATATCAGAATAGTGGATATAGTTATGATTCAACGGGTTAGGTCCACTTACTTTTTTCTTTTATTGATTTTATTGCAATAATAAAAAATAGAAATATTTGGCGATTCAAGTAGACAACTTATTATTTTTCAGTATAAACTTAATATTAATACTAGTCATTATATCATTAATAATATAAAATATTATTATAATAAACATAATAGCAAATGTTCAACCTTATAACTATAATTAATATTACTGTACTATAAATTATATATAATTAATATATATATATATTAATTAATATTAATATGGTTTCTTACTTAATTTATTAAATAATAAAAAAATTAATAATATTTTTATTCTCCCTTCAAATATGAATACTACCGCGGTAGTTTTATGAAAAAACTAAAGCCCCTTATCGGATTTGAACCGATGACTTACGCCTTACCATGGCGTTACTCTACCACTGAGTTAAAAGGGCATATTTGATTCAATTCCTGAATAAGCCACTAGTCACTATGTGTTTAGTGTATATCCATATTATATGTTATGTGTATCTAAATAGATCTTATACGTTTTAATATATCTTAAACGTATAGTGGTTCACTCAGAAACCATAAATTTGATTTACATAATGAGTATAGGATATACTTGTAAGTATAAGTAAAAAAAGGGTTTAATTATATTTGAGTTCATAAATATCAATCAATGCAAGGAATTGTTTCAAGACAGATCCTAAATTGCCATCATAACGAAATAACGAAATTCATTTGATTGATACATGGACCTACCAATTCAACCTAGATCCAAAATATTTCATCGAATCATTAATAAAGCGATTCAGCTTGTCTCCCAAACCAAATTCTTAGAAAAAAAAATTTATTATTATTAAAAATAAATAAAAGAATATTACTAAATATTAACATTATTAATAATATTATTGAAACTATTAATTTCAAGAAAAAAAAAAAGAAAATAGATTTATTTATGGAATTCTAATAATGTCGATTAGAATGAACGATTCAGGAATATAAATAATCAAAAAATTATATATATAATCGTGAAAGACAGAAAGATCTTTTGCATTGAATCATACGATTCCATTATATTGACAATTTCAAAAAACTATTCATACTATGATCATAGTATGATGACGGTTGGGCAAGTATGCCCCCATCGTCTAGCGGTTCAGGACATCTCTCTTTCAAGGAGGCAGCGGGGATTCGACTTCCCCTGGGGGTAGGGTACTACGAAAGGAAGTTGATCGTGGATTATCACTAAACCTGGATTGATTCTTCCCGGGTCGATGCCCGAGCGGTTAATGGGGACGGACTGTAAATTCGTTGGCAATATGTCTACGCTGGTTCAAATCCAGCTCGGCCCAATAATTCGCCGATCCACCATGAAATGATATAAGCCATTTGTTGTTCTCCAGAAATGATCGATCCCAATAGAAAAAAGTCAAAATCGCTGATCAAATTTTCTGATATTGATATATCTTATCTTTATCGCTATTTATTTACTCTATTTATTTTTTCCAACAAGTTTTGATCTTGCTAAAGATCTAGATTTATATCAAGGTAAAGTCTAAGGAAAAGAGTAAAGAAAAAAAAAAAGAACTTCTTTCATTGAAAGATTCACTATCCAATTAATTTGGAAATAACGAAAAGATTCTTAGTGATCACTGCCTCTATTGCGAAAGTTCATATCCATATCGAAAGTATTTGAAAAGTATTTGAATAAATTAAGAATATGTATACTGTAAGAATATGTATACTGTACACCTTTTTTTTATTATGTTATTTCCTTGGGATTGTAGTTCAATTGGTCAGAGCACCGCCCTGTCAAGGCGGAAGCTGCGGGTTCGAGCCCCGTCAGTCCCGATGGATCCAAATCCAATAAAAAAAATATAGCAATTCATCCTTCCATATTTCTATTCTGTAAAAGGGAATCCAAATATTAGATATTAGAATTTCATTGCCAACGGGAATCCCTTTTCTTTTTTTTTTTTCTTCTATATGTTTGGAACCAATGGTAAGTGTAAAAGCGGTTAGATGATACTTCATCAAATGATTGTACAAAAAAGTCACTAGTTTATAGAAATAGAAAAGAAAGAGAATGAAAAATAGAAATAAAGTTATTTTTGATTGTATCAAAATTGACTTCGGGATTCGGTATGGATAAAAGATCTTTGTATGCTATACTATTCAATTCTTGACGATGAAGCAATTTGTCAGATATTGTTATTCATTATATTGATCCGATTCGATTATATCTCGATGGAATTCATCCCATTGAATTTACAGACAAAAGATTTATCATCTCTATGGGATTAAATCCCGAGTTATTGCGAATTAAAGAGAAACGAAACGATGAAATTATGGAAGTAAATATTCTCGCATTTATTGCTACTGCACTGTTCATTCTAATTCCTACTGCTTTTTTACTTATAATATACGTAAAAACAGTAAGTCAAGGTGATTAATTTGAATTAAACTTGTGACTCTTTAGTTCTTATCAATGATTGAAGAAAAGAAATAAAATATAAAGGATTCAAATTTCACCTTTTAAATGAAATGATCGAACTAGAATCAGCAGTATTCTATGCGATACTAGATAGTATGGTAGAAAAAGATTTTTCTACCATACTATAACTAGTATTGTTATTTAGTGTATAAAGTTTGCTGTATGACGATACAGGTTAATATATATCAATTGACATTATTTTATTATCTTCATATATAGATATCAATTCCATATATGATGTACATAGTATCATGTCCCAATTCTATTTCTTTGCTTCATCTATTTCTATTTGATTTGTGTTGATTCCAATTAATTTGAAATTCTCGAAAGACCACTCTTACTCTTACAATTCTAATTCGTAGATTTCTTATCTTTTTGAATTTAAATTTAATATGAATTCCGATATCCATTGAAAGAAAGAATCAAATCAATGAAATAGGTATGGGTATAATAAACGAAAATCAAGTAATCTTTATTAGCATTCCAACAACGAAATAATTGATTGGCCGGTTGACAGAGGACCCAGAGGGTCCATGGGAACTTCTTCGGATTTCGAAAAGGATTAATAAACCTCACTGATTTTAACCTTTCAACCATGATATGACATGAAAAAAGAGAACAGCATAAATAAAATTTTTAATTTAAATAAAATATTTAAAATAATAAAACACAAAAGGTAAGTGCGCAATATGCAACTTGCCCAAAGACTATATTTTCTTATGTGTAGTATCTCCTTGGAGAACCACTATGTCTATGTTGTTTTCCGTAAAAAAGTGTATTGACGTAATGTAATAACAGAACTATTTTATTTTCTCTTTGAAGAGGAAAGACAAAGACGGAAAACAATAACAAATAAAAAGTAAAGTATATTAAAGTATATAATAATATATATTAATAAAGGGTTTCGTTCTTACTCATTGTCGCTATAGAAGATTTATGAAGAATTCGATTGGAAAAGATTTCATACCGTTTGGAGTACTTTTACTTTTGAAATAGAAATATTTATTTGATTGAAAGAGTTCATATATTATTTATAGAATACATTACTCCACTAGAATCCAATACATATAACTTCGAAATGAAAATATTTTCAAATTCAATTTCAATAGTGAATAAAAAAAAAGTCTTTGCAGAACGATCTATAAAAAAAATTGATACAGTTTGATTCCTAAACTCAATTAGTAGTACTTCTAGAGTCCACTTCTTCCCCATACTACCAGTGAAAGGGAAAATGTAAAGACTACCATTAAAGCAGCCCAAGCGAGACTTACTATATCCATGTGAATTATGTCCTCGATCTCTATGAAGGAATTATTCAATTATTGTTCAATAATAATAGTAGAATTACCAGCGCAGAGTCAAAAGGGGGGTTATGAGCCAACACCATTGGTGAAACAATCCAATAAATCCGATTAGACCAAGTTCTAATGATTATACTAGAAGATTTCTAGTATAATCCGAAAACATTCAGTACAAGCAAAATACGTAGAGAGCTAGCCTTTGAAGTCTCAGAAGTATCAAACAAAGAAATGTTATGTTAATAATATGTCAGAATAATAAGACCTGTTCTTTCTTTTGTCGCCCTTCATTTCATTAACTCAAAAGTATAAAAATATAGAATCAATATAGATCATTATCTACCGTATACCCCTCTTTTTATTTCTTTATTTCTTTTCGATTTTTCCCATTTATTTGATCTCAATCTTACCATCTTCGATTGTCGCTATGAATCAATCGAAGACGTCCTAATTACGTTCTTGACTCAAGATTATCAAAAAGTTAAAATTTATTTTTGTTTTTTTTTGTACTTTAGTTAAGTTAAAACTTTAATATATAAATATTAATTAAGTAAAAATATAGAAATTAAAAGTATATAAATTAAGTTTAAAGTTAAAGCCAATTATCCATTCAATCGAATTACTATTGAATGGATGTCAGAGTACAGTACTCAGATACTTTCCAGAGTATGTATACAAAGTATCTTCTGCTCTTTCCGTAACTAATAATTTAATTAGATTCTCCGTCCGTCTATCCAATCTAATTCAAGACCCATTCAGTAGACACTACATTAGTAGTGGAAGGGCTATCATATCAAAATTTACCAGTTCTT